ATGTTGTATAATAGTTATCGTGGTGGTTTAAGTGTTTGACTGGAAAGTTCTAATCATAAGGATATTGGAACTTTGTATTTTTTATTTGGTATTTGGTCTGGGATGGTAGGAAGTTCGTTGTCTTTGATTATTCGTTTAGAATTGGCTAAGCCAGGTCTTTTGTTGGCGGATGGTCAATTATATAATAGAATTATTACGGCTCATGCTATTTTGATAATTTTTTTTATGGTTATACCTACTATGATTGGGGGGTTTGGTAATTGAATGTTGCCTTTGTTGTTGGGAGCTCCTGATATAAGTTTTCCGCGTTTAAATAATTTGAGATTTTGATTGTTGCCAACAGCTATGATTTTAATTTTAGGATCTGCTCTAGTGGATAGAGGTTGTGGAACTAGCTGAACTGTTTATCCTCCTCTAAGTACTAGGGGGCATCCTGGTAGTAGTGTAGATTTGGCAATTTTTAGTTTACATTGTGCCGGTATTAGTTCTATTCTAGGAGGTATTAATTTTATAACTACTACTAAAAATTTGCGTAGAAGTTCAATTTCTTTGGAGCATATAAGTTTATTTGTGTGAACTGTATTTGTAACTGTTTTTTTGTTAATTTTATCTTTACCTGTTTTAGCAGGGGCAATTACTATGTTGTTAACTGATCGAAATCTAAATACTTCTTTTTTTGATCCAAGAAGGGGAGGTAATCCTTTGATTTATCAACATTTGTTTTGATTTTTTGGTCATCCTGAAGTCTATATTTTAATTTTACCTGCTTTTGGTATTATTAGTCATAGAAGTCTTTATTTAACTGGAAAAAAGGAGGTTTTTGGATCTTTGGGAATAGTTTATGCTATTTTAAGAATTGCTTTAATTGGGTGTGTAGTTTGAGCTCATCATATATATACTGTGGGTATGGATTTAGATACTCGAGCTTATTTTACAGCGGCCACTATAGTAATCGCTGTGCCTACTGGTGTAAAAGTATTTAGTTGATTAGCTACTTTGTTTGGTACGAAAATAATTTTTCAGCCTTTGTTACTGTGAGTTTTGGGATTTATTTTTTTATTTACTATTGGAGGATTGACAGGTGTAATATTGTCTAATTCTAGTTTGGATATTATTTTACATGATACTTATTATGTAGTTAGGCATTTCCACTATGTATTAAGAATAGGGGCTGTATTTGGTATTTTTACTGGTATTACTTTGTGATGAAGTTATATGACAGGATTTGCTTATGATAAGACTCAAATGAGAGTTGTTTTTATTCTTTTATTTGTGGGAGTTAATTTAACTTTTTTTCCTTTGCATTTTGCTGGATTACAAGGATATCCTCGTAAATATATAGATTATCCTGATATTTATTCTGTTTGAAATATTGTTTCTTCTTATGGGTCCATAATTAGAGTTTTTGGTTTGTTTAGATTTTTGTATGTCCTTTTGGAATCTTTTTTTAGTTATCGTCTAATGTTAAGTGATGGTTGTGTTAATAGGAGTCCTGAGCAAGTTTATAGAAATATAGTATTTACGCACAGTTATCAAAGAGAAATTTATTATAGAAGTTGTTAGGGTTTTTAGTATAATGAGTATACCTGATTGCAGATCTGGAGGATATAAAGCCTTACGGATGTATATACATACACACACGTGTGTGTATGTATATACATATCATGTATTATAATATATTTAAATATATTATAATACATGTTATACAATATATTATTAATAATATATTGTATATATTTATCCCTCATTGGTTCATAACCCTATTTATTAATATTTTTTCTATTTATTTTATTACTCTATTAAACATGCATTTATGCATGTTTATTATATAACATATATGTATATATGTTCATATATACATATATGTTTATGTATACTACATTGTTCTGTGGAAATTACATATTTTCTTCTTATGACTATTGACAATAATATTCAAATAAAAGAGAATATTATTGGAATATAAGGAGAAAATATGGAATTCTCCCGTAAGAAGAACAATGTAGTATACATCCTTTATAAAGAAATAGTAGTAAATCGATTTTGGTGTTTGAAATTGTTTTATTTAGTATCTATTGTCTTTGTTGACAGATCCCTACCTTGGAAGATTTTTAATGTATATTTTTTTAGTAATTGTCATGAAATGACCATTTAAATACTAAAGTGAGTATTTTCTTGAATGGCGATAAAAGTTAGTTTAAGTGAGAGAATGTTCGATTGTTGATCGAAGGGTTAGACTTTTAGGGGGAGGAGTATAGTTTATTTGTGAAAATGTTAAATTGTAAATTTAAAGAAAAGTTCTCTTGATTTTGTTGTTGTTATTGAGTTTGATCTTAATTGTAGTTTTTGTGGTTACTGCAATTGCTTTTGTTGTTTTATATGAGCGCCACTTGTTGGGAGGGAGGCAGCAACGTTTGGGTCCTAATAAGAGAAGTTTGATGGGTATTATGCAAGCTTTATTTGATGGAATTAAGTTATTAAAAAAAGAACAAGAAAGATCTTGAAAGTCTTCGGAGATTTCTTTTTTGTTGGTTCCGGGAATTGCTTTTGGGGTTATATATTTAGAGTGATGTGTATTACCTTATTTTTTTGATTTTTTTACTTTTGAATTTGCTGTTTTATTTTTTTTGTGTTTAGTGGGATTTTCAGTTTATACAGTGTTGGTTAGAGGTGTTGTGAGAAAGTCTAAGTATAGAATATTAGGAGCTATTCGGGCCAGAGGTCAGAGAGTGTCTTATGAAATTGCTTTTTCTTTGTATTTGTTAATTCTGGTGATGTATTTTAATATGTTCTGTTTTTATCGGTATTTTTATCTTGGTTTGTTTTGAATTTATTTACCTTTTTTGATGATGATTTTGGCAGAATTGGGGCGTGCTCCTTTTGATTTTGCAGAGGGGGAAAGAGAATTAGTTAGAGGGTATAATGTAGAGTTTGGTAGTGTGGCTTTTGTTTTGTTGTTTTTAAGAGAATACGGGAGTTTATTGTTGTTCAGGGTTTTGGGTTCAATGGTATTTTTTGGGGGGAGATTGTTATTTGGTTATGTAATTTTTAGAAGGTTGGTGTTTATTCGTAGGGCTTATCCGCGTTTTCGTTATGATTTTATAATGAGTTTGTTTTGATTTAAAATGTTGCCTGTTTCTTTGATTTTGTTTTTTTATATTGTGGTTTTGTTTTTGTAATAAGATATTTTAGTTTTTTGGATTTTTTATTGTTTGTTTTTTTGGTTCAATTTATTTTTATTTATAAAAATAGATTGTTAAGAATTTTGTTTAGAATTTTTTTGTCTGAGTTGCGGGGCTATATAACTTTACATAAAGAGTGTCCTCAAAGAGGAAGATTTTCTTCTTTTTTTTATTTGGTAATTTTGTCTGTTTGTTTTGGAAGTTATTTTAGTTATTCTTGTGTCCCTTTTGGTATGTTAGAATTTGTTTTTGTTTTTTCTGTGGTGGCATGATTCGCGACTGTGTTGAATTATATGGCTGGTAATAAATATGCTTTGTATTTTCATAAATCGGGTGAAGGAGTATTGAAAGCTTTTAGTAATTTGTGGGTGGAGATTTTAAGTGAATTGTCTCGTCCTGTAGCTCTTACAGTTCGTTTGTTTGTTAATGTTACTGCTGGACATATGTTGGGTGGGGCTATTAATTCTTTAGCTTTAAGTTTTGGGGTATTTTATTCTGGATTTTCTATATTGGCTATTTTTGCTGAGTGTGTGGTATTTGGGATTCAGAGATTTGTTTTTGCACGTTTAATTTGTTTATATATGTTGGAATAATTTTTGATTTTAGGATGAGGAGCTAACTTATATTTTTAAAGTGTTAGATTTTTAATCTGAAGAAGGTTTGGCCGCTTTTCGTTGATATAGCATAAGAAATGTGTTTGTTTTAAGCGCAGAAGATAAATTTCAACTGGTAAATTTTACGAGTCTTCTAAACTTGTTAAGAGAAAAAGGTTCTCGTTTACTTGTTTTGGTGTTTTTGGTGCTGTTGGTACTTGTTTTGAGTTTGTTAAGTTTTTGTAGATCTAATTTTTTTGTTTGGTGGGGAGTTTTTGTAATAATGACTATAATTTTTTTGTTAGTGATAAAGTTGTCTGGAGGGGGAAGAGGTATAATTAATTATTTTATTATCCAGGAAAGTTTGGGGTTGTTTTTTTTAGTTTTTAGGGGGAGATTGTTACAGTTTATGACGGTGATGATGAAAATTGGTGTTTCTCCCTTGCATTTCTGGGTGTTTTCTGTGACAAATGATCTGTGTAATTGAAGTTTAATGTGGTTTTTAACTTTTCAGAAGTTACCTTTTTTTCCTGTTTTAGTTTTGTTGGGTTGTTTAGAATTTGTTTTTTTGCTTATTTTGGGTATTTTGTTGTGTTATGCGCAAATCTTGATTGTGAAAAGTTATAAGAACCTATTTGTTCTATCTTCAACTGAGTCTTTTAATTGGGTATTGTTATTAGGTTTTATCTCTTTATTGAGTGTTTTTTATTTGTTTTTTTATTATTTTATTGCAATGGTTTTGTTGATTTCTAGTTTTTATCAGAAGGAAATTTTTGATGTTAGATGGGAAACTATTTTGGTTTTTATAAATGTACCTTTTGGTATTTCTTTTTTTGTTAAGATTTTTTCTTTGAGAGCACTAATAGCAAGGTTAAGATTTTTTATATTATTTTTGTTGTTTATGATATTTTTGGCTACTTTATCAGTAGGATTTTGAATTGTTAATAGGTCAATGAAGAATTGGGAAAGGTTGGATGAAAATTATAAAGAATTTTATTATTTAGTTTTTCCTTTGACTGTAAGTGTTTTATTGTAATGTTATGTGTGGAAATTAATGTAGTAAAAATTATATTATATCGTCTTGATAAGGCGGGGTTCTCTGAGGAGTTTTAATAGAAGTGGAAATAGATGTGGTCTATGTTTAGTTACGGTCTAAAAAGGTGTGAGCTTTTTGTGTTTTAGTTTATAAAGAATAATTGTTTTTGGTGCAGTTGGATTAAATACAAAAATATATAAGAAAAATCATAGTATAGAGAGAAAGTATATTTTGTTGTCGATAAGAAGGGAAATGATTTTGAGACAGTAGTATAAATTAGTATTATATCTTTTTTTCGCGAAGGGGATTTTTGTCTTGTTAGTTTGGGCTATAAGGATTTAAGATTTAATTATGGTCTGAGTTTGGTTAAAATGATGTTATCTAATTTTGATTCATTGAGTGGGCAATGATTGTTAACCCCGGCAAGATGGCACTTGTATATGACTTGTTCCAGAATAATCGGCTAGACAAGTTAAGTTGGGACTCTAATTGTGTTTAAATTGAGCTGTGAATTCTGACTAAATTTAAAACTCTAGGGTGAAATTGGGAATTATTATAAGATTTAGTTTAATTTGTGAGATTTTGTTAATGAACCAGATTAGTACCTGGGTAAATGAGATTAATTAATGCAGGAGTAAAGTAATGTTTAAACTGAAATAATATTGGCAGGTTTTTAAATTATCTTTGAAGGTTGGACTGTGATTGAGAGCCCTCATTTGCGGCTTTAATTTTGATCTTATGTATGATCGTTTTTCTTATTCTTAGGGATTATGAGGTTAAAATGTTTATTGTAAAAATAGATATTTATTTAGTATATATTAGAGTTTGCTCTGACCTACAATATTTAATGATGTGGATCAGAAAATTGAGAAGTTTTTGTGAAAATGTAAAAGACAGTAAGTTATTTTTAATGGATGGCTGAAGATTTATTTAGAAACGGTACAAATCATCCATCAATTGCCCAAAGGGGAGTAAGTTGTAGTAAAGTAGGACTAGGGGAACCTGGCCCTAGTAAATAGACGGTAAGGAAACTATATTCTTAGAACTTTGAAAGTTTTAATGGAGGAATTTTCTCGTAGTTTATGTAAGACTCTTATAGTTTAGTATAAAATGCAATTTTGAAGTGATTGAGAGAGAAAGGGGTAATTCGTAATTTGTTATTATTTGTTAAGCAATTTATTGTAAGTTTGCCGGCCAGTAAGTCGTTGACTTTGAATTGAAATTTTGGGAGAATATTGGGGATAATTTTAGTGGTTCAATTGTTGACTGGTCTTTATATGTCTTTTTATTATAGTAATGAGGCTAGATTTGCTTTTGATAGGGTACAGTATATTATGTATGAGGTTAAAATGGGTTGATTGGCTCGAGTAGTACATTTTAATAATGCTAATTTTTTTTTTGTTTTTTTATTCTTACATTTTTTTAAAGGATTGTTTTTTCAAAGTTATCGTTTGTCGAAAGTGTGGCTAACTGGAGTGTTGATGCTTGTTTTGGTGATGTTGGCTGCTTTTACGGGCTATGTTTTGGTCTGAGCTCAAATGAGATTTTGAGCAGGAGTTGTTATTACTAGCTTATTAAGTGTAGTTCCTGTGTGAGGGCAGGAAATTGTTTCTTGAATTTGGGGGGCTTTTACTTTAGCAGGTACTACTTTAAAATTTTTTTTTGTAGTTCATTTTTTGGTGCCTTGGTTGGTTTTGATTTTAGTGATTGGACATCTTCTATTGTTACATGAGACGGGGAGAACTTCGGTTCTTTATAGACATAGGGGAGTAGAAAAAGAATTTTTTGGTCCTTATTATTGATTTAAAGATGCTTTAAATATTGGTATGTGATTGGGGTTTTTTATATTTATTTTTTTGTTTCCTTTTGTGTTAAGTGACCCGGAAATATTTAGAGAGGCTAATTTTATGATGAGACCTGTTCATATTGTTCCTGAATGATATTTTCTTTTTGCTTATGCTATTCTTCGGGCGATTCCCAATAAAGTGGTGGGGGTGATTGCTTTATTAGCAAGTGTGGGTATTTGATTTTTATTTATTTTTTTTTATAATTATGTTTCTCCTATAGTTCGTTTTCATAAATTATTAGTGGGTGTTTTTTTTGTCAATGGTCTAGTATTAAGTTGATTGGGCCACTGTATGGTGGAAGACCCTTTTATTTTTGGGAGGAAGTTTTGTACTTTTATATATTTTTTTATTATTTTTTTGATTGGGCTGAATTCTTGATTTTGAAAGTATTTATATTTTTCAGTTAAAGTTAAATTGTAATGTGTATATAGTATAAGTTTTATATTCAATTTAGGTTTGAAAGAATTGAAGTACATAATGTTTCATAATTTTCATATTTTGAGTCTTTCTGTGTATCCTTTTTTATTGTTTTTGGTATTGGTGGGTTTAACAAGTTCTTTAGTAGTTTTTTTTAAGTATGGTTTATTTATCGGGTTTATATTATGTTTGTTGTCTTTATTATTTGTTGTTTTTGTGTGGGGAAAAGATATTGTAATAGAGGGTTTGAGGGGCTATCATAATTTCTTTGTTATAGATGGTTTTAAATTTGGAGTTATGGTGTTCATTTTTAGAGAATTTATATTTTTTTTTGGTATTTTTTGAACTTTTTTTGATGCTGCGCTGGTTCCTGCTAGAGAATTGGGGGAGTCGTGATCTCCGACGGGCATGATTTTGATTAATCCTTTTGGGGTCCCATTGTTAAATACTATTATTTTATTAAGAAGTGGAGTAACAGTTACTTGGGCCCATTACAATTTATTAAGTAATAAGAGTTGTTTAAGGGGGCTGTTTTTAACCTGTTTTTTGGCTTTTTATTTTACTTTGATACAGGCAATAGAGTATAGTGAAGCAAGTTTTTCTATATCTGATGGTGTTTATGGAAGTATTTTTTATTTGTCGACAGGTTTTCATGGTTTGCATGTAATTTGTGGTGGTTTTTTTTTATTAATAAATTTGATGCGTTTATTATTGTCTCATTTTAATTATAGTCATCATTTGGGTTTGGAATTTGGTATTGTCTATTGGCATTTTGTCGATGTGGTTTGGTTGTTTTTATTTGTTTTTGTTTATTGATGATCTTATTGTTGTTTTAGTTTAAAATAAAAAAATAAGTAATTTGTAATTATTAGATATGGATAACTTTGATGATATGATTATTGCTGTCTTTATATTTTTTTAATTGATCAAGATATTTTTTGTTATTGATGCTAATTTTAGGTATATCAATAATAAATTTTGTTAGTTGATCGGGGTTGTTTTTTGTTAACGATAGCTATACTTATGTTATATTAGTTATTATAAGTCTTTTTATTTTAGGGGTAGTGGCCATGTCTGAGAAGAATAAGGTTTTACGGATTTTATCAAGTATTTTGGTGGGGATTTGTTTATTTTTTTTTGTACCGGGGGGAGTATTAATGCTTTATATGTTTTTTGAATTATCAATTTTTCCTATTGTGGTGATGATTTTAGGTTACGGTTCTCAAATTGAGAAAATTAACTCGGCCTATTATTTATTATTTTATGCTGCAGTTTGTTCTTTTCCTTTTTTGTTTATTTATTTTAAAAGATTGTTTTTGATAAATTTTGTTTATTTTGATTTTGTTTTTTCTTGAGAGATGGTGTTTGTGCTAAGTTTAAGATTTATAATGAAGTTTCCAGTTTTTTTTCTACATTTATGGTTGCCCAAGGCTCATGTAGAAGCTCCAACAACAGCTAGAATATTGTTGGCGGGATTGTTGTTGAAGTTAGGGACTGCTGGTTTTTTACGTATTATGAAATGTTTTTATTATGTTCATGTTAGTTTTTGATGATTTTTAGGGGCTATTGGTATATTAATAGCATCTTTTAGATGTATTTTTCAAAGAGATGCCAAGTCTTTGGCAGCTTATTCTTCCATTACTCATATAAGATTTTTATTACTATCGTTGGTTTTTTTATGAAGAAGGAGGAAAACTAGCGGCTTTATAATAATATTGTCTCATGGCTATGTTTCTACTTTGATATTCTATATAGTAGGAGAGTATTTTCATGTTTCTGGAAGACGTATAGTTTATTATATAAATGGATTTTTTTCTTCTAGGTTGTTAATGGGGATTTTATTTAGAGTGGTCTTTATGGCCAATAGCGGAGTGCCGCCTTCGTTGGCCTTTTTAACCGAGTTTATTACTATTAGAGCTTTTATAAGTTTACTAAAAGGCGGATTTTGATTAGTGTTTTTATATTTTTTTTTGAGTTTTTATTATTCTATTTATTTTTTAACTAATGCTGTTATAGGCAAATCTTATATTGATATTGCTAATATAAATGTGGGATTTAGAGTGCCTTTGGTGATTATAATATATAATATTGTTTGATGTAGAATGTTAATATAGGGTTTTGAAAACCGGAGGTTCTGTTGAATCTTTGCTTTTATTTTAAAACGCTTAATTTTTGAAATTATTGCGTTTTAAATTATAAAAGCAACCCTTGTTTTAACAAGGTAGGATAAATTTTAAGTCTGAGGGGCCCATACCCCCTAGGTGGAGATTCCTTTTGTTGGTGATTCTTTAGTATAATTTAGTATGTTTAATTTCCAATTAAGTGGTTTAGAGAATTATTGAGGGGTAATTTGTTTCAGTTTTTGGGTTTGAATTTTTCTGGAAGTCTTTTTTCTAGATATATGGATTGGTTTCATAATTTTAATTGTAGTTTGCTTTTCGGAGTTTTAATTTTTGTGAGTATGATATTTTTTTATTTGGTTAGTAATGAGTTTTATTTTAAAAGAAAAAAAGTAGAATATCAGACTGGAGAGTTCTTTTGTAGGGTTTTGCCGACTTTGATTTTGTTAATGCAGATGGTGCCTTCTTTGAGTTTGTTGTATTATTATGGTTTGATGAATTTAGATAGTAATTTAACTGTGAAAGTTGTAGGTCATCAATGGTATTGAAGTTATGAGTATAGGGATATCCCTGGTTTGGAATTTGATTCTTATATGAAGTCTTTGGATCAATTGGAATTGGGGGAGCCACGTTTATTAGAAGTTGATAATCGATGTGTTTTGCCGGTAGATGTTAATGTGCGATTTTGTATTACTTCTGGGGATGTGATTCATTCTTGGGCTGTGCCTTCTATATCTATTAAGCTGGATGCTATAAGGGGGATTTTGACTACTTTGACTTATAATTTTCCGGTTCTAGGGGTTTTTTATGGTCAGCGTTCTGAAATTTGTGGAGCTAATCATAGTTTTATGCCCATTGTTTTAGAGGTAACTTTATTGGATAATTTTAGTATGTGATGTTTGGGAATGCTTTAGTAAGAGAGCTTTGTAGTTTAAGTTAAAATTTTTGTCTGTGATTCAAAAGATTGTTGGGCTTTTATTTTATTTTGTTTATTATTTGGTATTGCATACCGACGAAAGAAATTGACAAGAGGAATTGTTTAATAGAATTAAAGAGTTTAAGGAGAATTTGTTTTTATTGTTGTATGATAAATATTAATTTTTTTTTTGTTTTGATATGTCGATCTTTATTATATCTGTATTTATAGAGAGGATTAGAAAGTTTTTTTGTTTATATGTGTTTGAAATTGTATGATTTGGAGTTTTTAGTGTTGTTGTGTTGTGACTTTATTTTGTTGGGTCTTGATATTAGTTTATTTTTAGGCATTGAGATTTTAATGTTTGTTGAATTTTTGTTTTAGTAAGTAAATTTTTATTATTTGTATTTGTTTAATTTAATTAGGAGAACTAAAATTGCGATCAAATGTTTTTTAAAGACTGAGATTTCTATATGAAATTGTCTTCTGCTCTATGAGTTTATTAAATGGCCGCCTTAGCGTGAGGGCATAAAAGTAGCAAAATGATTTGTGTTTTTATTGAATTCGGGTATGAAAGGAGGATTTGGTTGTTTTTGTTCTTTTTTTGTTCTGAATTATTTTTGTGTTTAAAAATTAATATTTGTATTCGAACAAAGATAAGTCTTCGGAAATTTTGTTAATTGTTATTTTTTGTTTAAAGTAATAGTTTGGTTGTTTAGGGCAAAGTAGTATGTAGTTTAGTTTTACTATTTTTAAAGTAAAAAGTTACTCCGGAGTTAACAGAAATTTACGTTTTTCCTAGATGTTATGGGAGAAAGGATTTTACATCGATGTTGTATTTTGACTGGGTAGAGAAGTAGTAATTTTATTTTTTGAGACTGTTCTTCTTTTAACAAGTCAAACGTGATATTAGTTTAATTCATTGTGAAATAGAATTGATTATCTTGTTGATTATTGATGATGAGAGCGGCTAGTACGAAAGGAACGTTGTTGGAATTTTAAATTTTTTGATATGAGTGTTGTTGATGATGGGAATATTTTTATTGTTTTTGTGTGGAATTTTTTATTTGTTGAATTTTTTTTTGAGTTCAAAGGAATTGAGGTTTGAAAAAATTAGAACGTTTGAAAGAGGTTTTAGAAGTGTTAGAGTAATTCAAAATTCCTTTAGTATTCATTTTTTTATTATGATGTTGATGTTTGTTATTTTTGATTTGGAAGTGGTGATGTTGTTAGGGGCCATGGTGTCTGATATTGGTTCCTTAGTGAGACTGTTTATGTTAATAATTTTTGTGGGAGGGGGATTTTATATAGAATGGTGATATGGAAAGTTAATTTGAATATTATAAGAATTTTAGTTTTTTTGATTTTTTTTTGTTTGTTGAGTGTTTCTATTATTTATTTTTTGCCTTTGATAAATTTTGGAATTTATTTTTTGGAGTGACCTTTTTTGTGCTATAAGTTTATATTGTCTCAAGAAAGATTATTGTTTTCATTGGCATTATTAATTGTAACTTTGAGAGTGTTGATTTTTAGTTCTTATTATTTGGAAGGGGAGTTGAATTTTAGTTATTATTATTTTGTTTTATTAGTTTTTGTCGGTAGGATGTTTGGTTTGATGTTTAGTACTGGGGGGTTTAGAATGTTGTTAAGATGAGATATTTTGGGTATTTCGAGTTTTTTTCTGGTTTTGTTTTATAATAATTGAGATAGTTGTAGAGGGGCCATAAATACTGTGTTAACAAATCGTTTGGGTGATTTTTTTTTGTTTGTTTTTTTTTCTGGAATCGTTTTTAGTGGTTGATATTTTTTTAGAATGTCTGTTTTTATGATTCTAAGGGGGCTGTTATTGTTGTTGGCGGCGTTTACTAAGAGGGCTCAATTTCCTTTTAGTGGTTGATTGCCTAAGGCCATAAGGGCTCCCACTCCTGTGAGATCTTTAGTGCATAGTAAAACTTTAGTCACAGCAGGTTTGATTTTAGTGATGAATTTTAAAGAGATTATATTAAATTTGAATTTTGCTGGGACTCTTCTATTAATTGGATTGTTAACTATGTTATTTTCGAGGATTAGAGCTCTAATTGAAGAAGATATGAAAAAGGTAGTAGCTCTTAGAACTTTATCTCAGATGGGGTTTTGTATGATGACTGTAGGATTGGGTTTAAGTTTTATTTCTTTAGTTCATATGGTTAGACATGCATTTTTTAAGAGATGTTTGTTTATACAGATTGGGTTTTTGATTCATAATAGTTTCGGTCAGCAGGATGGTCGTAATTATAGAAATTTGGGCAGAGTGCCGTATGGTATTCAATTACAATTATTGGTAACCTTGTTTTGTCTTTGTGGTTTATTGTTTTCTAGAGGGGCGGTGAGAAAAGATTTTATTTTAGAATTTTTTTATGTAAATAATTTTTGAATATTATTAGCTTTGGCTTTTTTTTTGTCTGTTTTTTTGACTTTTGGCTATAGTTATCGTCTGTGAAAAAGATTTTTTATTAGTTTTGGTAAATGTGTATTTGTTGGAATTGGAAGAATGTTGATGAATTATTTAAGTTTAATGCTGATTGTGATATCAGTTTTTTTTATTTGATGATTGGGGACTAATATATTACAAATTCCTGGATTGTATTTGTATGTGGATTTTTTTGTGCCATTGTTGTTTTTAGTGGGAATTTTATTTTTTATTTATTTTGTTATTAAAATTTTGTTTAAAGAATTGGCCTATAAGTTTTTGGTTGATTATTTTTCTAAAGGATTTATTTATTTTTTAATTAATTTAAAATTTGTGGATATGTTTTTGGGAGAGTTGAATAATAAAGGATTTAGGAATTTAATATTAGGGAGATCAAATTTTATTTTAATGATAAAGAATTTATATTTTAATTCTTTGGTTTTGGTTTTATTTTTTGTATTTTTTTTAATTTAGGGCTGTAGTTTAGTTGAAAATTTGTATGTTGCATGTATGAGAGAAAAAGCTCTATTTGATTACAGTATGTAGTTTAATTAGAAAATATAATATTTGGGTTATTGAGATTTTTTACTGAGACTTTTAGTTTAATTGTGGAATGTCTCTTTTACATAGAGGAGGTTAAAAGGTCTTTTGTTGGATTTGTTTTTTATGATGGCTCTAGGTAGTTGTGTGGCGAGATATTTAAATATTAGTCCGATAAAGAGAAGTTTATTATTGATTTTTACTATGTTAATGTTTGCTCCTTTATTTTCTTATTTTATGGTCAGATGATATTCGTATTTTGTTTGTTTGCTGTTTTTGAGGGGGGTATTTGTGATTTTGGTATATTTTTCTGGATTTTCTAAGATTTCTGAATCAAGTGTTAAGGGGGGTTTATTTTTGTATTTGTTAACTTTATTTTTATTTGTTAGGAGAAGTTATTTTTATAGTTCTTGTTTAAATATGAATAATTTTTATTATGATGTGAATTGAATCTTGTTTTTTTGTTTGGTGAGGTTTTTGTTGTTTTTTATAAATTTTGTTAGATATTTTCTAGGGTTTGTTGGAGCTTTGCGCAAGCTATAAATAGTTTTTTTGTTTGTTAGATTTTTTTATTTATTGTTGAAATGGCAACGTTTTATTTTTATTTTAATTGCTTTAGAATTTATAATAATGGGTCTATTTTATTATTTTTCTATAAGTGTGAGAGAGATGATATTTTTTTATTTTATATGTATTGGGGTGATTTCAAGTGTCTTGGGTTTAATGATGATAATTATTAGAGCTAAGTTTTATGGAAGAGATATGTGTGTTTTTTGCAAACGTAGGTTAAATTGTTAAACTTTTAGTCTTCAAAACTAAAGAAAAAATTTGTAA